TCATAGACTAAGACGAAAAAAAGAATCGACCCTTTGAGTATTACAAACTCTCTAAAATAAAGGAGCATATATATACTCTATATTTATCTATATTGAATTGTCTATAAAGAAATGATAGAATCATTTCGGATTAGACCAAATAGGATTAAAATCGAATTTCAAATGGATAGGTTTACCAATAGAAATGAAATAATATTTAATATAAAGAAACAAAGCAGGAAACACTGTTCGGTATATTAATCCGTATAAATATATATAAAATTTGGGAGGCAAGGACATCACATTGGGATCCGCATTTTATAAAACACAACGGGGATATGGCGAAATAGGTAGACGCTACGGACTTAATTGGCTTGAGCCTTAGTATGGAAACCTACTAAGTGAAAACTTTCAAATTCAGAGAAACCCTGGAATTAAAAAAGGGGCAATCCTGAGCCAACTCCTTTTTTTGTCTCCCTTTTGCAAAAGACAAAAAGGATTCAGAAAGCAAGAATAAAACAGGATAGGTGCAGAGACTCAAAGGAAGCTGTTCTAACAAATGGGGTTAATTGTGCTGTGTTGTTATAAGGCTTCTTCTGTCTCAATTGCAATCCCAGAACAAAGGGTAAAGAATATACGTACTGAAATTTTTAATGACAACCCGAATCTGTTCTGTATTGTTTTTTAGAGATATTATTTATATTATTCAAATTTTTAATAGAGTTTAAAGTAATTAATTTATATATATAAATTAATTCAATATTGATCTATATTATAGATTTCGAATATGAAATGAAAAAGAGCAATAATTGTTATGGATCAAATCTGAGTTGAAATCGAAATAAAATATTGATTCATCAAAACACTCGCACTCGCTCCATAGTCTGATAGATCTTTTTAAGAATTTATTAATCGGATGAGAATAAAGATAGAGTCCCGTTCTACATGTCAATACTGACAACAATGAAATTTATAGTAAGAGGAAAATCCGTCGACTTTAAAAATCGTGAGGGTTCAAGTCCCTCTATCCCCAAAAGCTTATTTCACTCCCTAATTAGTTATCCTTTTTTGCATTAGCGTTTTGATTTGAAGGTCGTTATGTTCCTCCCCTTTTTTCAATTTCAAATAGGGAGCGTTTTTCTCTTATCACAAATCTTATGATATATATGATAAATGGACAAAAAAATATCTTTGATTTGAGCAAGTAGTACTCAGTTGAGTAATTCAAAATCCATAATTTTGACATTATTTTATTACTTGTTTTCTTTTTTAAAACTTAAAGTAAAATTATATACAAAGGTCTTCTTTTCGAAGACCCAAGAAATTCCGTTACCTCTATAAGACTTTGTAATACTTTTCATTTGACTAATTGACACAGACCCAACCTATCTCGTAAAATGGGGAGATGGTGCACCAGTAAACGGTCGGGATAGCTCAGCTGGTAGAGCAGAGGACTGAAAATCCTCGTGTCACCAGTTCAAATCTGGTTCCTGGCACATGATTCATTTTTTGATGAATCTATTTTTTATTCTAAAACAAGAACTCTAAATTGACGAAGATAGATCGATATATTTTAATGAGATCATGACACATTAAGTAAGTTTTTTAGCTAGTTCGCGTGCGAAATACCCCATCTATTTTTTAGATAGACGGGGGATAGATAGTTTAGACTTTTTTTTTTATCTTTTTTTGGTCATAATAATATTATGTTTCCGCTTATGCAAAATAGATATTAAGACTTCATATATATTCAAAAAGGTTCAATTTGTTAATTGAAATCCCCAAACAAAAAATGGAAAGTAGAGTCTAGAAGAGTTAAAGGATAAAAAAAGATAAGCTTCATCTTAGATCCAGTCGAAATAAAATAGGATTAACTTGAATATAATCGATTTATAGATTCAAATTTTTGCCTTTCCTCATACATTCTATGACTTTAGAGAACCTGTCTAAGTAAGTATAAATAATTCAAGTATTAAAGTATGCGCGATACAAAGGTCAGGATACAGAACTTTTGAGTTCATTCTATATGGCTCTTAGCTCATTCAAAAAAACTTTTGAGAATCTCAATCTCAAAAAATGGTTCATTTTTCTTTTATTTTTTTATCCATCCAGAATATGAGCGGGACATCAATTATGCAATTACTCCGTTTGATCTAGAACATAGAAATTTTAGATATCTCATACTGTAGAAGTCAATTTTGGTTTGTTATCATTCAATTCAATAAGCATCTTGTAGTTCATAAAAATTGGGTACAATATAATCCTTACGTAAGGGCCATCCTACCCAACTTTCAGGCATTAAAATACGTTTTAGGCGCGGATGATTATCATACGAAATTCCCAACATATCATAAGATTCCCTTTCTTGAAAATCCGCGCTTTTCCAAACCCAGAAAACGGACGGAATTCTAGGATTACTCCTTGGAGCAAATACTTTTATGCATACTTCTTCCGGTTGATCCGCACCATAGTCCAGTCTCGTAAGATGATACACACTAGATAACAGCCCTCCTGGCGCTGC